ATTGGCGCGCGTGTAAACGAGGTGCTCTACCTAACTGAGCTATAGCCCTTGTGCTTTTGATACGTATTTTATCATATTATGTAGATAATCTCTTGTCAAGAAAGGATGAATATTGATGAATATTATAGATCTAATATCATACTTCTTTGATTGGTATTGCTTATAAGTAATATCACATTTAGAATCTATCCATATGACAGATCCCACTTCCTTTGTGATGATAAATGACCTACTTAACTCAGTGGTTAGAGTATTGCTTTCATACGGCAGGAGTCATTGGTTCAAATCCAATAGTAGGTAGACCTTATAAGATACCAGAGTCACGGTTTCCAAATAAGTTATTTTACTCACCATCTTTTATTTATTTTATATATATATATCTATATAAATTGAATCTTACTCGAACGGTCGATTCTCTCTCTCTCTTTTTCAAATGAAATGGAATTGCAAATATTTTCGCTGCATTAGAATTCGATTCTACTTGTTTGATTTTATTGGAATTTAAAATTATAATTTCTAATAAAAAAAAAAAGAATAGGGTGTATATACACCCTATTCTTTTTTTTTTATTAGAAATTATTTGGATGCACCAATTTGTTACGAAATCGCATTGATAGCCCCCACTCGCGTCTTAGCTCGTCTGAGAGCTAAATTTGCCTCAATTATTTGTCTTTTTCCTTCAGCTTTACGCAAGTTAGCTTCCGCTATCTCAAGAGTTTGCTGAGCTTCTTGTGGATCAATATCACTACCCTTCTCCGCATCATGTGCTAAAATAGTTATATCATTATTGCCTATTCTAGCAAAACCACCCATCAAAGCTATCGTTAACCATTGGTCTTTAAGGCGCATTCTCAAAATACCTATATCTACAGCTGTAGCAATAGGCGCGTGATCTGGCAAAATGCCAATTTGTCCACTATGAGTACAGAAAATTATTTCTTTCACATCTGAATCCCAAACAATTCGATTTGGGGTCAGTACACAAAGATTTAAGGTCATTTCTTCGATTTGTTCTCCATTTCTCAGTTCGTAGCCTTCGCAGTAGCTTCATCGATGTTACCCACCAAATAAAAGGCCTGTTCGGGAAGACTGTCTAATTCTCCGGAAAGGATCAATTTAAACCCTCTAATTGTTTCTGCTAGACCTACATATTTTCCCGGCGAACTGGTAAAGACTTCTGCTACGAAAAAAGGCTGTGATAAGAAACGCTCAATTTTTCGTGCTCTTGCTACAGTTAAGCGATCCTCTTCAGATAATTCGTCCAACCCAAGGATAGCTATAATGTCCTGAAGTTCTTTATAACGTTGTAAAGTTTGTTTAACTCTTTGTGCAGTTTCATAATGTTCGTCACCAACAATCCGAGGTTGGAGCATAGTTGACGTTGAGTCTAAGGGATCCACTGCTGGATAGATACCTTTTGCAGCTAATCCTCTTGACAGTACGGTAGTAGCATCTAAATGTGCAAAGGTCGTGGCAGGAGCGGGATCGGTCAAATCATCTGCCGGTACATAAACTGCTTGAATAGAGGTTATCGACCCCTTTTTAGTGGAAGTAATTCTTTCTTGTAAAGAACCCATTTCGGTACTAAGGGTGGGTTGATAACCCACAGCGGAAGGCATTCTACCCAATAAAGCGGATACTTCGGATCCTGCTTGGACGAAGCGGAAGATGTTGTCGATAAATAGAAGTACGTCTTGTTCATTAACATCTCGGAAATATTCCGCCATAGTTAGGGCAGTTAACCCAACTCTCATACGAGCTCCCGGTGGTTCATTCATCTGACCGTAGACTAGAGCCACTTTTGATTCCGCAATATTTTGTTCATTAATTACTCCGGATTCTTTCATTTCCTTGTAAAGATCATTTCCCTCACGAGTACGTTCACCTACTCCGCCAAATACGGATACACCCCCATGAGCTTTCGCAATGTTGTTGATCAATTCCATAATGAGAACTGTTTTACCCACTCCAGCCCCCCCAAATAGTCCTATTTTTCCTCCGCGGCGATAAGGAGCTAAGAGATCCACTACTTTAATTCCTGTTTCAAAAATGGATAATTTTGTATCTAACTCTATAAAAGCAGGCGCAGATCTATGAATAGGAGATGTTGTGTGATTATTTACAGGACCCAAATTATCAATGGGTTCTCCAAGCACGTTTAAAATTCGTCCTAGAGTTGCTCCGCCGACCGGAACACTTAGAGGAGCTCCTGTATCAATAACTTCCATCCCTCTCATTAGACCATCCGTAGCACTCATAGCGACAGCCCTAACTTTATTATTTCCCAATAATTGCTGTACTTCACAAGTCATATTAATTTGTTGACCAGCAGTATCTCGACCCTTGACTACTAGGGCGTTGTAAATATAAGGCATTTTCCCCCGGGGAAAAGCTACATCCAGCACTGGACCAATTATTCGAGCGATCCTGCCCAGGTTTTTTTTTTCAAGCGCGGAAACCCCAGGATCCGGAGTAGTAGGATTTATTCTCATAATAAAAT